TAAAACTTTATTTAGAATTAAATAATTGTTAACAAGTTATGTATGTTTAAAAATTGGCATGAGCTATTTTTGAAAAAAAATTTTAAAAAAATTGAAAAAAAAGTCTTTTTTTTCAATTTTTTTTTCATACCCCCAAATTGAGCAAATGAGATTACCCTTAAAATTATGGGCATTTTTTGTTTAATTTAATTATTTTAGCTAAAAAAGCATTTGTTCAATAAAATTTATTAATTAATAGTGATATTAATTTATTAATTAATATAAATATATATTATTATTAATATATTAAATTGTAAGATATCTATAAAATTAAAATATATTATAATTATTTAATATACCAATGATATTATCTGAATTTAAAAAAAAAAAAATAAAGTAAATTATTAAAGGTTTAATCTAATATGTAAAATTAAAATTAAGGTTAAATCAAGGGCTTATTTATTTTATTGCTTGATTATAATTAATATTTCTCGATTAATTATTAGTAGATTTAATAGGGGAAATTAAAGATTCTTAGCGGAGCTAGCTTTAAAAGTTAAAAATTTAAATTTAGGTAAGGTTAAATCAAGGGCTTATTTATTTTATTGCTGAATTTTATTTTATATTTCTTGATTGAGTATTAGTAGTTTTAATTGTGGGGGAATCAAAAATTTTAAGTGAGGTTAGTTTTAAAAAATTAAAAGAAGTATTTAGATTTCGGTCAGTTAAGATGTATTACTTATTTTATTATTGAATTTTATTATATAATTATAATTATGTTAAATTAGTTTTATTAATAGAATTAAATTTAAAATTTAATAAATTAAGTATATTTTTTTTACTTATATTTTAAATTTTTAATTTGTAAATATAAAGATATATTAATAGTTATTATAATTTATATTAGTAAAATAAAAGTTTTATTCTAGCTTAAGATATTAATTTATATTTTTATTACATATAAAATTTACTTTAAATAATTAAATTTGTAGTGATTAATTTTAATAATTAAAGTAATTTAGAATTAGGTATATATAATAGCTTAAACAAAATTTGTGCCAGCAGTTGCGGTTATACAGATTAAGCAATTAATATTTATTGATTTATAATAAGTTTGTTATATTAAATTTTTAAGATATTTATTAGGTAAAATTTTAATTATCTAATTATTTAATTTTATTAAGTTATTTATTAAATTTTATTAAAAACTAGGATTAGATACCCTATTATTAAAATGTAAAATATTATTAGATTAGTAAAAGTTATGTTCTCTAAATTTAAAGATTTTGGCGGTATTTTAGTCTTTTCAGAGGAACCTGTTGGTATAAATTGATAATCCACGATTAAATTAACTTAATTTATAAATTTATATATCGTTGTAGTTAAATTTTTTACTAGAAATTAAATATTTATTTTTTATAATTTTATAATAAATCAGATCAAGATATAGTGTATAATTAAGAATTAATGGGTTACATTAAAGGTATTTATAGTTACTAAATTGATAATTTAGTATAAATTGGATTTGAAAGTAATTTTAATTATTATTAAAATGATTAAGCTCTAAAATATGCACATATTGCCCGTCGCTTTCATTTAAAATGAAATAAGTCGTAACAGAGTAGGTTTACTGGAAAGTGCATCTAGTAAGCAAATTAGAGCTTGTTAAGTTTTTTATTTACATTAAAAAGAAAGTTGTTAATTCAGCTTAGTTTGAATTTATTTTATTATTTTTTATAATATAATAGAAATATATTTTTATTTATTAATAAAATTGAAAAAATTTTTTTTATGATAGGTTATTAGTATAGTGATAGGATTAAATTTTAATTGTTTAAAGAATAAGAAGTTTAGTACCTTGTGTATCAGGGGTTATTAAATAATAATTATTTATATAATTTTCTCGAATTAAAATGAGCGATTAAAATATAATTTTTATTGTAATAAAAATATTAAGAATATTTTAATTGTAATTAAATGTTATTCGTATTTTAATATATCTAGTTATTATAGAAAAAAATTTAATTTTATTTTTTAATGTTAATTTATATAGTTTTATATAAGTTATAATTAGATGATTATTTATTTTGGGATAAGCTAAAATAAAAAATAATAAAAGATTTTATTTATAAATAATAAAAGTAGGATTAGAAATTTTTATCTTTTATAATATGTTATAGTTAATTTAATTTAATAAAAAATTTATTATTCTTTATATATTTTATATAATAATTTTATTTAATAATAAATTATAAGATATAATGATAGTATTAGTATATTAATAGTATTTAAATAATTAAGTATTTAAATGTAAAGTAAAGGAATTCGGCAATTAATTTTTCGCCTGTTTAATAAAAACATGTCTTTTTGATAATAATTTAAAGTCTGATCTGCCCACTGAATTTTTAAATGGCTGCAGTATTTTGACTGTACAAAGGTAGCATAATAATTAGTTTTTTAATTGAAAGCTTGTATGAATGATTTGACGAGAAAATTACTGTCTCTATTTTATTTTATTAGAAATTTATATTTAAGTTAAAAAGCTTAAATAAAATTAAAAGACGAGAAGACCCTTTAGAGTTTTATATATAAATAACAGGAGTTTTTATTAATTGTAATATTATTTTGTAATTTATTTATTTTATTGGGGTGATAAAAAAAATTATTTAACTTTTTTTTAATTAATACATTAATGAATGATTTATTGATCCATATATTATGATTATAAGATTAAATTACCTAAGGGATAACAGCGTAATTTTATTAGAGAGTTCAAATCGAAAATAAAGATTGCGACCTCGATGTTGGATTAAAATAAAAATTTGGTGTAGTAGCTAAGTGATTAGGTCTGTTCGACCTTTAAAATTTTACATGATCTGAGTTTAGACCGGCGTGAGCCAGGTTGGTTTCTATCTTTAATAAAATTTAATATTTTAGTACGAAAGGACCAAATATTAGTAATAATTTATTATTTTAGACTGTTATTTTGGCAGATTAGTGCATTAAATTTAGAATTTAATTATGTATTTATACAAATAATATATGTATTTTAAGGATATAATTTTATTATTTATTAGATTGTTAATTATAATTATTATAATTTTAGTAGGGGTGGCATTTTTGACTTTACTAGAGCGTAAAGTTTTAGGGTATATTCAAATTCGTAAAGGACCTAATAAGGTTGGATTTATAGGGATTATTCAGCCTTTTTCTGATGCTATTAAGTTATTTAGTAAAGAAAATATTTATCCTTTAATATCTAATATTAATTTATATTATTTTTCTCCTATTTTAAATTTATTTTTGGCTTTAAGTTTATGATTATGTATACCTATATTTACGTTATTATTTAATTTTAATATAAGAATTTTATTTTTTCTATGTTGTTCAAGATTAAGAGTATACACTATTATAATTGCTGGTTGAGCGTCTAATTCTAATTATTCATTATTAGGGAGATTACGGTCAGTAGCTCAAACTATTTCTTATGAAGTAAGATTATTTTTAATTTTAATTTCTTTTCTTTTATTAATTTGAAGTTTAAAAATTATTGATTTTTATAAAATTCAGCAATATTTATGACTTGTATATTTTACTTTTCCTTTATGTTTAATATGAGTAATCTCAAGTTTAGCAGAGACAAATCGAACTCCTTTTGATTTTGCAGAAGGGGAATCTGAATTAGTTTCTGGTTTTAATATTGAATTTAGAGGAGGGGGATTTGCTTTAATTTTTTTAGCTGAATATGCTAGAATTTTATTTATAAGAATAATATGTGTAATATTATTTATAGGGGGGAATTTATGGTCTTTGATATTTTTTATTAAATTAGTTTTTATTTCATTTTTCTGGATTTGAGTTCGTGGGACTTTACCTCGGTATCGTTATGATAAATTAATATATTTAGCTTGAAAAAGGTTTTTGCCAATTTCATTAAATTTATTAATTTTTTATTTGGGGGTAAGGGTGTATTTTTATATTATTTTAATTTAATTTAACTAATATTATTTAGTTTAAATTAATAGAGATTATCTCTTTTTTATATTTTCAAAATATACACTTATACAAGTTCATTAATTAATTAAAAATAATTTTATCTCAAATTTTAAATATAATAGGGTTAATAATATAGTATAGAAAATATGTAACAGTTAAAACTTGTCCTGTGATAATATATGGATCTTCTACAGGGCGAGCCCCAATTCACGTTAATAAAATAATTATAGTTAATATTCTTCAAAATAAAATTTTATTAATAGGGTAAAATTGAGTTCTTTGTATATTTATTTTATTAATAAAAGGTAAAATAAATAAAATAGCAATTGATAAAACTAGGGCAATAACACCTCCTAATTTATTAGGGATAGACCGTAAAATTGCATATGCAAATAAAAAATATCATTCAGGCTGAATATGTACAGGTGTGGAAAGGGGATTAGCAGGGATGAAATTATCAGGGTCTCCTAATATATATGGATTAGTTAATGTAATAAATATTAATATGAATAGTATAATTAAATATCCTTGAAGATCTTTATAAGAAAAATATGGGTGGAATGGAATTTTATCAATGTTTCTATTTGTGCCTAATGGGTTATTAGATCCTGTTTGATGGAGGAATAATAAATGGATTATAACTAATGCTGCAATAATAAAAGGTATTAAAAAATGTAATGTAAAAAATCGCCTAAGTGTTGCATTATCTACTGCAAATCCCCCCCATAATCATTGTACAATAGTTAATCCTAAATAAGGAATAGCTGATAATAAATTAGTAATAACTGTTGCACCTCAAAAAGATATTTGACCTCAAGGTAGCACATACCCAAGGAAAGCTGTTGCTATTGTAATAAATAAGATAATTACACCAATTAGTCAAGTATGTATTAAATTATAAGAGTTATAATATATACCTCGTCCGATATGGATATAAATACAAATAAAAAAAAATCTTGCTCCATTAGCATGTAAAGTTCGAAGTAGTCAACCATTATTTACATCTCGACAAATATGAATAATTCTATTAAAAGCTATTTCAGTATTTGATGTATAATGTATTGCAAGAAAGATTCCAGTTAAAATTTGAATTATTAAACAAAGTCCTAATAATCTACCGAAATTTCATCAAATTGAAATATTTGATGGGGATGGAAGGTCAATTAATGAATTATTAATAATTTTAGTTAGGGGAGAAATTAGTCGAATGGGTGTTTTCATTAAAATTTTTGACGTAAAGGCCCTGATTTAAAATTAGAAATTTTTACTACTGCAATTAATACTATTAGTAGATAAATAATTAAAATTATTATTCTTATAATGGATGGTATTATAATAAATTTATTAAAATTTAAATTTAACGAGTAATTAAATATTAAATAATTTTTTATGTTTATGTGATTAAATTTATCTATAAAGTTTAAAGGGATTATTGTAATAATTGTAGCTAAGTTTATTATTAATATTAATGGACTAAATTTAAATTTTTCATTAGCTATTAAACTTGTTATATAGATAAATAAAATTAAAAGGCCCCCAATTATTACTAATAATAAAATATATGAGAATCATGGAGTTAGTAATAGTATATTTATTGATAAAGCTATAAAAATTGTTTGGATAAGGAGGGTGATTCCTATTCTAATTGGATGTGAGCATCTAATAAATATGATAGAGAAATTTACTATTAAAATAATAATTGTGGCGATATCAGAAAATAGTTTAATAAAAATATTAATTTTGGAGATTAAAGATAAGGCAAAGTTTTTTCTGAAGTTTTAAAAGATACCCTTATTTTTGATTTACAAAATCAATATTTTTATTAAATTATTAAAACTTATTTTTATTTATTTATTTATTTTTATATATTTTGTAGGGCTAATTACATTTTGTTTAGTATCTAAACACTTTTTAATAATATTATTAAGTTTGGAGTTTGTAATAATATCTTTATTATTAGGGTTATTTTTAATATTATTAAGTTTTAATTATGAAATTTATTTTATTATAATTTTTATAATTATAGTAGTAAGAGAGGGGGTATTAGGGTTATCTATTTTAGTGTCAATTATTCGTGTTTATGGAAATGATTATTTTCAAAGATTTAATATATTATGATAAAAATAATTATAATAGTTATTTTTATGATTCCTTTAATTTTTTATAGATTTTGATTAAATTTATTTGTTTATTTTATTGTAATAATATTTTTTATAGTAAGATTTAATTGAGTAAATTTTTATAGTTTTATTACTTTTTTTTATAGTATTGATTTGATAAGATATTTATTGATTCTTTTAAGAGTTTGAATTTGTGCTTTGATAATTCAGGCAAGGTATAAATTAAAATCATCATGTAATTTCAGGTTATTTTTATTTATAATTAATATTTTATTATTAGTATTAATTTTAACTTTTTCCTCAATTAATTTATTTATATTTTATCTTTTTTTTGAAATAAGGTTAATTCCTACTTTAATATTGATTTTAGGTTGAGGGTATCAACCTGAACGTATTCAAGCAGGCTTATATTTATTATTTTATACTTTACTTGCTTCTTTACCTATATTAGTAGGTATTTTTTACATTTATTTGAAAATGAGAAGTTTAAATTTTTATCTAATTAGTATAATAAGTAATAGAAGATTTTATTTATATTTAAGATTTAATATTGTATTTTTAGTTAAGTTTCCGATGTATCTATTTCATTTATGGTTACCTAAAGCTCATGTTGAAGCCCCTATTAGAGGGAGAATAATTTTGGCAGGGGTTATATTAAAATTAGGGGGTTATGGGATAATTCGATTAATAAGGTTATTTCAGTTTATTGGAGTTTCTATTAATCATTTTTTTATAATAATTTCAATAGTAGGAGGTTGTCTGATTTCTTTAATTTGTTTACGTCAAAGGGATATAAAATCTTTAATTGCGTATTCTTCTGTAGCACATATAAGTCTTGTCATTGGTGGAATTTTAACTATAAATTATTGGGGTTTAATTGGGGCTTTAATTATAATATTGGCGCATGGGTTATGTTCTTCTGGAATATTTTGTTTAGCCAATATTTCTTATGAGCGAGTTTTAAGTCGAAGGTTATTTTTAAATAAGGGAATAATTAATTTGATACCTAGGATATCTTTATGATGATTTTTATTAAGTTCATCTAATATAGCTGCTCCCCCTTCATTGAATTTAATAGGGGAAATTATATTGTTAGGTTCAATGATTATATGAAGAAAGATTTTAATAGTTATATTGATATTTATATCTTTTTTTGGTGCTGGGTATTCGCTATATTTATATTCTTATAGACAACATGGTAATTATTATTCTGGTCTTTATTCTTTTTCATTAGGTTCAATTCGTGAATTTTTGTTGTTACTATTACATTGATTACCTTTAAATTTATTTATTTTAAAGAGAGATTTATTTATTTGAATTTAATTTAAATAGTTTAATAAAAATATTGATTTGTGGGGTCAAAGATGTAGTAATTTACTTTAAATAATTTCTGTTTGTAATATTTATATAAGATTATTTATGTTTTTAAGATTATTATTATTTATAATAAGTTTATTATTTCTTATACAAGATTATAGAATTTTTTTTGAGTTAGAATTTATAAGGTTAAATTTTAATTCCTTAGAAATAGTGTTATTATTTGATTGAATATCAATATTATTTATAAGATTTGTTTTATTAATTTCATCTATAGTTATATATTATAGTAAAGAGTATATATTAGGGGATAATATATTAAATCGATTTATTTTGATTATTTTTATATTTGTATTATCTATAATAATAATAATTATTAGGCCTAATTTAATTAGTATTTTATTAGGGTGAGATGGATTAGGCTTAGTCTCATATTGTTTAGTAATTTATTATCAAAATGTTAAATCTTCAAATGCTGGTATAATTACTGCTATAACTAATCGTATTGGGGATGTTATGCTTTTAATAGCAATCTCTTGAATATTAAATTATGGGAGTTGAAATTTCATATTTTATTTAGATTTTATAAAAAATGATAAGTATATATTAATTATTTCTTGATTAGTAGTTTTAGCTGCTATAACTAAAAGTGCTCAAATCCCCTTTTCTTCTTGGTTACCAGCAGCAATAGCTGCTCCTACTCCAGTATCTTCTTTAGTCCATTCTTCGACTTTAGTTACTGCTGGAGTTTATCTATTAATTCGGTTTTTTAATTGTTTATCTAATAATTTATTATTTTTTTTATTATTAATTAGGGTAATCACTATATTTATAGCTGGGTTAGGGGCTAATTATGAGTATGATTTAAAAAAAATTATTGCTTTATCTACATTAAGTCAATTAGGTTTAATAATTAGAATTTTATCTTTAGGGGATTTGGTATTATCATTTTATCATTTATTAACTCATGCTTTATTTAAAGCTACATTATTTATGTGTGCTGGTAATATAATTCATACTTTAATAAATTGTCAAGATATTCGTTATATAGGAGGCATAATTATGCAAATACCTTTAACTTGTGTTATTTTTAATATTTCTAATTTATCTTTATGTGGGTTTCCTTTTTTAGCTGGGTTTTATTCTAAAGATTTAATTTTAGAATTTATAAGTATAACTAATGTAAATATATTTATTTATATCTTATACTTTATTTCTACGGGGTTAACTATGAGGTATACAATTCGTTTAATATATTATAGAATAATAGGGAACCTAAATTTTTTAGTAATAAATAATTTATTAGAATCAAGTTTCATTATATTAAAAAGAATATTATTATTAGTTTTTATAATTAATATTGGTGGGAGGATATTAATATGAATTATTATAAAAATACCTTATTTTATTTGTTTACCTTTTATTATAAAATTAATAGCGTTATTAATTACATTAATAGGAGGTTTAATTGGTATAAATTTATCAAAAATAAAAATTAGGGCTAATATTAAATCTTTGTATTATTTAAACACTTCTTTATTTTTTTCTTCTATATGGATAATACCTATTTTATCTGTTTATTTCAATAAATTTGTTTTAAATTTTGGGGTATATTTATTTAAAAATTTTGATCAAGGATGATCTGAATTTTTAGGGAGTCAAAATTTGTATAAAAATTATGTTAATAAATCAAAATATTATCAGTTTTTATTTAGGAATAATTTAAAATTTTATCTTATATTAGTAATTATTTGAGTAATTATTTTATTGTTTATTTATTTAAATAGCTTATTTAGAGCTTAGTTTTGAAGCAACTATGGTGATTTTTTAAAATCTTTAAATATTTATAAGAAGATTATTCTAATTTTACAATGAAAATGTAAGGTTTTATTAAACTATATAAATAGAAATATTAACGAAATTCCATCGTTAAAGAAATGAATTAGAAGTTCTTTCTTGATTAACCTATTTCTTTAATTGGAATTAAGTTCAATTTAATCATTAACAATGATTTACCTCTATTTTGGTTTCAATTAAATAAGGTTATAAAAACTAAATTTTAGGTCGAAACTAAATACAATATATTGTTTCTTATTTAAGATAAACTGATTTTTTTAGTACTTTTTAATTGCAAATTAAACGTTATAATTAACTATTATCCTAGCTGATTCAATTTAATGCTCCTTGGTTTCATTCATGGAATAGACCTAATAAAAGGATAAGAATAAAGGATACAAAAAGTGTTAAATAGTAAGTTAGGTTAATTAATTTGATTCTGTAAATAAAGGGGATTATTAAAGTTAATTCTACATCAAAAATTAAAAAAATAATTGCAATTAAGAAAAAATGTAAAGAGAAAGGTAAACGAGCAGAATTTTTAGGATCAAATCCACACTCGAAAGGACTATTTTTTTCTCGATCTATAAAGGTTTTTTTTGAGATAATATTTGATATAAATATTACAATTAAAGATAAAATTATTAAAATTATAGTAGTAAATATTAAAGAAATAATTATTTATACTAATTATTAGATCTTTTGATTGGAAATCAATTATAATATTTATACTATATAAATTATCTACCTCATCAATAGATTGAAATATATAAGAATAATCAAACAACATCTACAAAATGTCAATATCATGCTGCTGCTTCAAATCCAAAATGATGAATGGATGAAAAATGATTATTAAAATGGCGAATTAAACAAATAAGTAAAAATGTTGTTCCAATAATTACATGAATTCCATGAAATCCAGTAGCTATAAAAAATGAGGATCCATAAACAGAGTCTGAGATACAAAAAGGAGCCTCAATATATTCGTATGCTTGAAGTATTCTAAAATAAACCCCTAAGATTACAGTTATTAATAATCCTTGAAAAGTTTGATTATAGTTATTTTCGATTAATCTATGATGAGCTCATGTAACAGTTAATCCTGAAGTTAATAAAATTAAAGTATTTAATAAAGGAATTTGTATTGGATTAAAGGGTGTGATTCCTTTAGGGGGTCATATTATTCCTAATTCAATATTAGGGCTTAATCTTCTATGAAAGAATCCTCAAAAAAATGAAATAAAAAAGAATACTTCTGATGTAATAAATAAGATTATACCTCATCGTAATCCTATAGTGACAGTAAAAGTATGAAGACCTTGAAAGGTTCCTTCACGTACAATATCTCGTCATCATTGGTATATAATTATAATTGTATTAATTGAACCAATTATAAATAATGAAATTTCATAAGTGTGGAATCATTTGATTAAACCAATTATTATTACTATAGCTCTTAAAGCGCCAAATAAAGGTCATGGACTAACATCTACTAAATGAAAGGGGTGATTTTTATGTCTATGCATAAATTACTTCTCTAGAGTATAATGTACTTAATACTGTGAATACATAGGATTGAATTATTGCTACTGCTGATTCTAAAATTAATAATAAAATTTGAACAATAATTAAAATATTAATTATGATTAATCTTATTGAGGGGCCTGTATTTCCTAGTAATGTTAATAGTAAATGGCCAGCAATTATATTAGCTGTAAGACGAACTGCTAAAGTTCCAGGCCGAATAATATTTCTAATAGTTTCAATACAAACTATGAAAGGTAATAAAGCATTAGGAGCTCCTTGAGGTACTAAATGTGCAAATATATGATTAGTGTTATTAATTCAACCGAATAGTATAAATGATAGTCATAAAGGTAAAGATAATGTAAGGGTTATAATTAAATGGCTTGATCTTGTAAAAATATAAGGGAATAACCCTAAGAAATTATTATATAAAATTATTGTAAATAAACTGATAAAAATTAAAGTGGTTCCTTTATAAGGAGAATTAATTAAAATTTTAAATTCTTTGTGTAAAGTATAGATAACATTAATTCATAAATAATTTCATCGAGATGGGATAAGCCAGAATATGGCAGGAATAAATAAAAATCCTAAAAATGTTCTTATTCAATTTAAAGATAAATTTAGTATTGTAGATGGGTCAAAAGATGAAAATAAATTTGTTATCATTTTCAGTTAATGGTTTTATTAGCGGATATTTTTAATTTTAAAATTGGGTTGTATATAAAATTAAAATAATTTATAGAATTAAATAATATAAAAATAAATAAAAATATTAAAAATAATCTTAGTCAGTTTAAAGGTGATATTTGTGGGATTAAAAATTATTACGAAAATAATTTTAGTTTGACAAACTAATGTTATAATTTAACTAAATTTTTCATTAGAAGTAACCGTTAAATACTATTTTATGGTTTAAGAGACCAGTGCTTACTTTCAGCCATCTAATGAAATTTCTGACATTTTAGAAATTCATCTTATAAATAATTTAGGGGCGATTCTTTCTAAAACAATAGGTATAAATCTATGATTAGCTCCGCAAATTTCTGAACATTGCCCAAAGAAAATACCAGTTCGATTAGTGAATATTCTTGCTTGATTTAATCGCCCTGGAGTTGCGTCAATTTTAATATTTAATGCAGGAATTGTTCATGAATGAATTACATCTCTTGATGTAACTAATAAACGAATTTGGGAATTATAGGGGATTGCGATTCGATTATCAACATCTAAAAGACGAAAATTATAAGGTTTTATATCATTAATCGGAATTATATAAGCATCAAATTCAATAGCAGAGAAATCTGTGTATTCGTAAGATCAGTATCATTGATGTCCAATAGTTTTAATTGTAATAGCTGGTCTATTAATTTCATCTAATAAATATAATAATCGTAGAGAAGGAAGGGCAATAAAAATTAAAATAATAGCAGGTATTAAAGTTCAAATGATTTCAATTGTTTGACCTTCTAATAAGTATCGATAATTTAATTTGTTAAAAAATACACTAATTAAAATATAACTTACTAGTGTAGTAATTATAATTAGGATTATTAAAGTATGATCATGGAAAAATATTAATTGTTCTATTAATGGAGAGGCTCTATCTTGCAGTATAAGAGTATTTCACGTTGACATCTAAAAAAAGATGTCTTTATAAATGGGGTTTAAATCCATCGCACTAATCTGCCATATTAGAAATTAGTTAATATTGGCAATTCAGAATAGCTATGTTCAGCTGGGGGTATAAGTTGTATTCACTCAATTGAAGAATTTAAATTCAATGAAGATAAACTTTTTCGTTGTGACACTATTCCCTCCCATACAATAAATAGAAAAAATAAAATTCTAATTATTGATATAATTGAACCAATTCTAGAAACTAGATTTCAGGGTGTGTAAGCATCAGGATAATCTGAGTACCGACGAGGTATTCCTGCTAATCCAAGAAAATGTTGGGGGAAAAAAGTTAAATTTACCCCGATAAATATAGATAAAAATTGAATTTTTAGCAGATTATTATTTAAGACTAATCCTACAAATAAAGGGAATCAATGAACAATTCCAGCTATAATTGCAAATACTGCCCCTATAGATAAGACATAATGAAAATGAGCAACTACGTAATAAGTATCATGTAAAACAATATCAATTGATGAGTTAGCTAAAACAACTCCAGTTAATCCTCCTACTGTGAATAAAAATACAAAACCTAAAGCTCATAGTATGGAGGGGGAATAGTTAATCTGAGTACCGTGAAGTGTTGCTAATCAACTAAAAATTTTAATTCCTGTTGGAACAGCAATAATTATTGTAGCTGAGGTGAAATAAGCTCGAGTATCTACATCTATTCCAATTGTGAATATATGATGAGCTCACACAATAAATCCTAATAAACCAATTGCTAATATTGCATAAATTATTCCTAAAGTCCCAAAAGCTTCTTTTTTTCCTCTTTCCTGGCTGATAATATGGGAGATTAAACCAAATCCTGGTAAAATTAAAATGTAAACTTCTGGATGACCAAAGAATCAAAATAAATGTTGGTAAAGAATAGGGTCTCCTCCTCCTGCCGGATCGAAAAAAGAAGTATTTAGATTTCGGTCAGTTAAGAGTATTGTGATAGCCCCAGCTAAAACAGGTAGTGATAGTAATAAAAGAATAGCAGTAATATTTACTGATCAGACAAATAAAGGTATTCGATCAAAGGTTATTCCAATTGACCGTATATTAATAATTGTTGAGATAAAATTTACAGCTCCTAAAATTCTTGAGATTCCAGCTAAATGTAATCTAAAAATAGCCAAATCTACAGAAGATCCTCTATGGGCGATATTAGCAGATAAGGGAGGATAAACAGTTCAACCTGTTCCTGCCCCTCTTTCTACTATTCTTCTAAATAATAACAAGGTTAATGAGGGAGGCAATAACCAAAATCTTATATTATTCATTCGAGGGAATGCTATATCAGGGGCTCCTAATATTAAAGGTACTAATCAATTTCCAAATCCTCCAATAACAATTGGCATTACTATGAAAAAAATTATAATGAAAGCATGGGCGGTTACTACAACATTATAAATTTGATCATCTCCAATTAAAGAGCCGGGAGTTCCTAATTCTGCTCGAATTAGCATTCTTAAAGAGGTTCCTACTATTCCAGATCAAGCACCAAAAATAAAATATAAGGTACCGATATCTTTATGGTTAGTAGAAAATAATCATTTATTCGGTGAAATGGCTGAGATCAAGCGATAAATTGTAAATTTATTTACGAATTAAATTCTTTTACCAAAGTCTTATAGTCAATAATGACACTAAATTGCAAATTTAGAGGAGGGGGGAGATCCCTAAGGCTTAAAGATGCTTTATGGTTAGCTTTGAAGGCTAAAAGTTTTTTTAACTTAAATCCTTAGGTAAGATAAATAAGGCAAGTTAAAGGTAGTATTAACATATTTAATATGTTAAAAATAATAATTAAATTATTAGTTAAAATTTTGTTATTAGATAAAGAAGAGAATATTAGTCTTGATAACATAATACGAATGTAATAATATAGTGTTAATAAAGTTAAAATTACTATAATTGTTATTAAAAATAATTGATTATTTAATACTAATATTTGAATTGTTAATCATTTAGGTAAAAATCCGATAAAGGGTGGGAGGCCCCCTATTCTAAAGAAATTTATGATAAAGATTAATTTAAAGTTTAAAGGTAAATTAATTTTAATAATTTGGTTAATAAAATAAATTTGATATTTATTTAGAATGTAAATGATATTTATTAGGATAATTATATAAATTATGAAATAATATATTCATACTGTTTTAAGGTATATAATCGAACCAATTATTCAACCAATATGATTAATTGAGGAAAAAGTTAAAATTTTACGTATTCTAATTTGATTTAATCCTATAAAAGCGCTAATTAATATATTTATTAGGATAATAATTATAAAAAAGTAGGTTGAATTTATATTATAGTTTAATAGTATAAATGGAGCAATTTTTTGAATAGTTATTAAATTAAAACATATATTTCATAATTGTCCTTCTATAACTTCTGGAAATCAAAAATGGAAGGGAGCTGATCCAATTTTGATTAAAAGAGCTGAATTTATAATTATTAAATAAGTTAAATTTATAGATATTATAATAATTCTTAATAAAATTAATGAAGAAGCTATTGCTTGAACAATAAAATATTTTAAAGAAGATTCTGTTGAAAAAATATTTTTAGAGTAATTTATTAGTGGAATAATAGATATTATATTAATTTCTAATCCAATTCATATGTTAAATCATGTGTATGCTGACACTGTTATTATAATTCTTATATATAAAATCATAAAAAATATTAATTTTCAATATTTAAAATTTATTAAAAAGAAAAGGATTATAACCTTTATAAATGGGGTATGAACCCATTAGCTTAATTAGCTTATCTTTTTATATTTAAGTATAAGATGTATTTTAATTTTTGAAATTAAAGGAAATAGTTTAATTCTATTAAATATAATAATAAACCCAGCTATAAATAATAAAGACTAAGTTATTAGTATAATCTATCCTATCAAGATAACCCTTTTATCAGGCACTTCACT